TTCAAATTGTATCTGATTAAATCCAGGTATTGTAGATATTCCCCCATTTCCATCCCCGAGCATTTTTAATTTCCCATTTATCAAAAAATACCACTATTGGTTCATTCTTCATCTAATTAGATAGATTAGATAAATGATCTAGCAATGATGGCATTTCTATTTTGTTTACCGAATCACATGAAATTTTACCCAACTCCATATCTGGAATGTATGAAATACGTATGAACGGAGGAAGAAAGAGAATTTTCTACTTAAATTGAATTGGAATTTATTGGAATTTTCAACAGATACAAATGGAAAGAAATTGATAAAACATCCCTAGAAACAGACTTCTGCTACTTAGACTTATTAATTAAGTTATAGGATTTTGTATAGAATATCAAAACAAAAATGATTCCATTTCTACCATTATTATGATAATACATATTCCAACCTGCTTGAATACCAGAAAAATAAATGGATTCGACATTTGATCTTTTCGCTGAGATAAAGGCATAAAAATAAGAAAGAATATATAGAATTAGAATCGGTTTTTTAGCATTTAACCCCCTTTTATGTTATGGATTTCGTTGTTCAAAAAATGATTTGTAGAGAAGAGAGAGATTTTGTTTACGGATTTTTGAGTAGAATACGATTGTGAAGTGTATAAGAAAAGAAGGTTTGTATGGCTTAACCACGTGTGGAGATATCTATAATATCCGTCTTTCTTCTCTTTTATTGTTTTATTGTCGTTCTCTGTTCTATTCGGGGCAACACGGGTTGTGCTCTATGAAAACAGAATTTCAATTTTCTATTCAATTCAAAATTCAAATTGAAGTATGATACTTTTCTGATATCTGATAATTCTCTATCGGGAACATATATCCGTCTAACAATTTCTCTTGGGGGGTTTACATATACTCATAATTGTTGTTATAATTAAAATTGAGAAGGATTTTTTGATTGAAAAAATCCATACTGATTAGTTATATATCAAGTTGTATTTTCTTATGTCATTAGGAAAACAAAATTTGGAGATTCAAATCCAAGAATCATTCATGCATTCTAAGTCAATAGTTAATGGTTCCGATTTTCATAAATTTGAATTTTGGATTTTGCGACTGAAAATCCACATTTGATTTTTCAATAGAAAGGTAAGAGAAAGCTTTGAACATTATGAATTTGGAGATAGACTCAATCGAAATTGAAAGGATGAATCAAACCCAATCAAAAGGGAAGAAGGATTAGGATTTCTTTGACTTTTAGGAAAAATTAAGGAAAACAGAACTCAAGGTGCAAGTACAATAAAAAAGCAGTTCAGTAATCCGGGAAAGTTTTCATCTATTTTGTATTTGTAGCATTTTGGCGACATGGCCGAGTGGTAAGGCAGAGGACTGCAAATCCTTTTTTCCCCAGTTCAAATCCGGGTGTCGCCTGATCAACAAAAAACTCGAAATCTCTTCTTTTCTTCTGTTCTGTTGATATAACCCGCCGAATGATTCCCCAGCAGAAGCAGAGAAAGCAGACTGTTGATACTTGTTTGATTCTAAACATCTGGTCTGGGGGTTTTTCTAAAAAATTGTAAATATCCTTGCATTGCATATTTAGGCTTCAAGGAAATATTCGAATGCTAGAGGGGCTATCAAGACTTCGCAATTACCTTCTACTACAAATCAAAATTTTCTATTATTAATGCATTGTATAATGACTGGACCTTGAATTAGATTGGAGAGCCCGATAGGAAATCTAAATAGTTGTGGAAGGGGGCGGAAGATACTTTATTATATACGAGGAACTCACGAAAATCTCTGAGTGCTCAAGCATCCAATCAATTGAAATGAGGGTCAACAAAAAAAGAATAGGACCTATTATTCCTACATGTTCCATTAGTAACATTCCCTTGAGATGTTACTGCAGATTTTGCTTGTGTTTAATCTTTCCCGATTAGAAATCATATAGGAATTTCTTATAAAATGAGCGAATTTATTGGATTGGTTTATTAATAGTCTTCGTTCTTTTTGACTCTGCGCCATTGATTCCACTATTATTAGTGAGGAATAATGGAACAATTCCTTTATATTTATAGAGATAGGGGACATAATTCATATGGATATAGTAAGTCTTGCTTGGGCTGCTTTAATGGTAGTCTTTACTTTTTCCCTTTCACTCGTAGTGTGGGGAAGAAGTGGACTCTAGGGGTCCTACTAATTGAGTTAAGGAAGCAAACTGTATCAATATCAATTGCTTTCTAGATCGTTCTGCAACACGTTTTGAACAAAATAAAAATATCTTCATTTTGAAATTCCATTGGACTCGACTGGAGTAATGTATTATAGGAATCATCCTCTTTCAATCAAAGAGCTATTTCAACGATTCCCATGTTTGTAGTTCGAAAGGAAGAGGATCCCAGGAAATTTATTCGAACCTAATTCTTCCGAAATTTTCTATTCCAATCAACGGCCTCTTACCAGGTGATACTGAGGAGGGCCGGACCCCTTTTTTATTTGTTTCTCTCTTTACTGTTCAAAGAAGAGGTGGTTTTGTTAAGTGTATACGCACTTTGTATGAGAAAGAAAGGATATAAACATAGTGGTTGTCTAACGAGATACTATGCAGAATAAGATCTTCAGGTGAGTCACATATTGCGCATTTACCGCTTTCGAATTTTTGAAATTGGATTTATGCTTTATCGACTTATTTCATATCATGGTTCAGGCGTTAAAAATCGGTGAGGTTTACTCTTCCTTTTCGATACCCGTGGAACTACTGTCAATGGTTTACTCAATTACTTCTTGGGAATGTTAAAAAAAAAAGATTACTACCTGATTTTTTGAATCTGCCTATATCTATCGCTTTTCCTTCATTGATTTGATTCTTTCAATAGATACCGAGATTCAGATTGGAAATCAAAAATCTAGTAATTCAAACTATAAGACATAAGAGTAATTCAGATTGATCAGAACAAATAGATATAGCAAATAAATGGAATTGGATGCTATGTCAATCCCATATATGGAATTGATATTCACATATATCAAGATAATATTGTAGATTGATCTATAGATCCATATCAAATGCAGCCTCTATCTTTATTTTATTCCAGGGGGCAGCTTTATAACTACAATCTAACTAATAAATAGTATGGTAGAAAGAAATAGATGAATCTTTCTTTCTACCATACTATCTATCTATTAGAATACTGCCGATTCTAGTCCACTCATTTCATTTAAGACATGAAATTAGAATCTTTTTCATTTTATTTCGTCAATTTTGGCTAAGAACTCAGAAGTCAAGTTTCATTCAAATTAGTTAATAATTAATCGTTTTGACTGACTGTTTTTACGTAAATGATAAGTAGAAAAGCGGTAGGAACTAGAATAAATAGTGCAGTAGCAATAAATGCAAGAATATTTACTTCCATAATCTCATCGGTTTTTTACTTCGCAATAACTCGGGATTTAATCCCATAGAGATGATAAATCTTTGGCCTGTAAATTCAATGAATGAATATTACCTCTCGATGATCTTGAATCGGATCAATATCATGAATAACAATATCTGAACTATCAAATCAATTCGTCGTCGAGAATTGAATAGTATAACATAGGAAGTTCTTTTATCCATACCGCCCCAAACTTGGATTCCTGACCCAATCCAAAATTCCTTTATTTATTTATCATTATCATTTTTTCTCATCTGTTCTTTTTTTCTCTCTAATCTATCTAGTTCCTTCTTGTACAATCATCTGATGAAGTCTCATCAAATAGCTCTTCCACTTCCAGTGGTCACATAGTTACAAACCCAAACAAACAATAAAAGCTAAATGGAAAAAGAAAGGAGTTTAGAACTAAACTATTTTTGACTTGGAAGACAAAGAAGTGTGATAAAGATGAGACCGTATAAAATGAATATTCATCAAATTTACTATTTTCCGATTTGTTCTTTCGTCGATGGGGCCTTAAAACAAAATGAAAAATCGGAAAAATGATTCATTCCCCTTTCTAAGAGGAGTAGGATCTTTGGTTGATCTGCCCTTTCCCCTCCTTTCTTCGTAGATTATTAGCCCCGGGACACCTATACCAAAAGCTCAGTGTGCAATTTGCATGAAATCTATTTTTCAACTTCAAACTAGTAAGTGAGGTTCCATAAATCCGTAGCCAGAAAAATAAATTGTTTTTTTTTTTTGTTTTTTCTGGAAAGTATTTTCTTATATTAAATTTTGTATTGGACAAGAAAGGAATTCCCCTTGTGTATGCGCGCCTCAAAAAGGTATAGTACTCGATTCCATTACATGCATCGGGGGCAATCGAAAAAGCCAGCATTTCTTGGAATACTGACTATAATGCTACCAATAATTGTACTAATCCAACCGCATATGTCTTTCTCCTACCAAAAGGAAAGAAAAAAGAAATAAGGATTTCCCCTTTGCTTTGACAATGAAATTCTGCCCCCGGTCCCCTTCATAAAATTCATAAAAAGGGAGAGATTTATTGATATATTTATTGGATCCATCGGGACTGACGGGGCTCGAACCCGCAGCTTCCGCCTTGACAGGGCGGTGCTCTGACCAATTGAACTACAATCCCAGGGAAATACGGGATCTAGCAGAAAATTTGATTCTTTTTTATCTCCGGATCGGGTATTTCTGAAGTACAAAGGGGGTTATATCATCTCATGGCGGATTGGCGAATTATTGGGCCGAGCTGGATTTGAACCAGCGTAGACATATTGCCAACGAATTTACAGTCCGTCCCCATTAACCGCTCGGGCATCGACCCAGGAAGAATCAATTTTAGACTTATTGGTAATCCATGATCAACTTCCTTTCGTAGTACCCTACCCCCAGGGGAATTCGAATCCCCGCTGCCTCCTTGAAAGAGAGATGTCCTAAACCACTAGACGATGGGGGCCTGCTTGACCAACCGCCAGCATACTATGATCATAGTATGATCAGTTTTTTGAAATTGTCAATATAATAGAATGATTCTATCCGAGGGATCTTTCCCCCTTTCAGAATTGCA